ACTTATCGGGTATAGAATAGATCTGCTTCTCTTTTTCTTCTTCTGAACCAGATTCTTGTATTATTAGTAAACTAATCGAACAAAGCGTAATCTTTTCTCCGAAATAATCCACCGAGGGGGGAGGTACGTAGTCTATTCTAATGCAATAAAGTTACATAGTGTCTATTTTTCGTTGAGAAAGGGGTATTTCCATGGGTTTGCCTTGGTATCGTGTTCATACTGTCGTATTGAATGATCCTGGTCGTTTGCTTTCTGTTCATATAATGCACACAGCCCTGGTTGCGGGTTGGGCCGGTTCGATGGCTCTATATGAATTAGCAGTTTTTGATCCTTCTGACCCCGTTCTTGATCCAATGTGGCGACAGGGTATGTTCGTTATCCCCTTCATGACTCGTTTAGGAATAACCAATTCATGGGGCGGTTGGAGTATTACAGGGATTACTATAAGCAAAACAGGTCTTTGGAGTTACGAAGGTGTAGCCGGAGCGCATATTGTGTTTTCTGGTTTGTGCTTCTTGGCAGCTATCTGGCATTGGGTGTATTGGGATCTGGAAATTTTTTGTGATGAGCGCACAGGAAAACCTTCTTTGGATTTGCCCAAGATCTTTGGAATTCATTTATTTCTCGCAGGAGTGGCTTGCTTTGGTTTTGGCGCATTTCATGTAACAGGATTGTATGGTCCTGGAATATGGGTGTCCGATCCTTATGGGCTAACTGGAAAGGTACAACCTGTAAATCCAGCATGGGGTGTGGAAGGTTTTGATCCTTTTGTTCCAGGAGGAGTAGCCTCTCATCATATTGCAGCGGGGACATTGGGCATATTAGCGGGCTTATTCCATCTTAGTGTTCGCCCGCCCCAGCGTTTATACAAAGGATTACGTATGGGAAATATTGAAACCGTCCTTTCTAGTAGTATCGCTGCTGTCTTTTTTGCGGCTTTTGTTGTTGCTGGAACTATGTGGTATGGGTCATCAACTACTCCCATCGAATTATTTGGTCCTACTCGTTATCAATGGGATCAGGGATACTTCCAGCAAGAAATATACCGAAGGGTTAGTGCTGGGCTAGCCGAAAATCAAACGTTATCCGAAGCTTGGTCTAAAATTCCCGAAAAATTGGCTTTTTATGATTACATTGGCAATAATCCGGCAAAAGGGGGATTATTCAGAGCGGGTTCAATGGACAACGGGGATGGAATAGCCGTTGGGTGGTTAGGACACCCTATCTTTAGAGATAAAGAAGGGCGCGAACTTTTTGTACGTCGTATGCCTACTTTTTTTGAAACATTTCCGGTTGTTTTGGTAGACGGAGATGGAATTGTTAGAGCCGATGTCCCTTTTAGAAGGGCAGAATCAAAGTATAGTGTTGAACAAGTAGGTGTAACTGTTGAGTTCTATGGTGGTGAACTCAATGGAGTAAGTTATAGTGATCCTGCTACTGTGAAAAAATATGCTAGGCGTGCTCAATTGGGTGAAATTTTTGAATTAGATCGTGCTACTTTGAAATCTGATGGTGTTTTTCGTAGCAGTCCAAGAGGTTGGTTTACTTTTGGGCATGCTTCGTTTGCTCTGCTCTTCTTCTTCGGGCACATTTGGCATGGTGCTAGAACCCTGTTCAGAGATGTTTTTGCTGGTATTGATCCGGATTTAGATGCTCAAGTAGAATTTGGAGCATTCCAAAAACTTGGAGATCCAACTACAAGAAGACAAGTAGTTTGATTCAAGATTGCTTTGTTATTTTTGCTTCTATTTTTTATTTTCTGTTTGTGATTTGACATAGGCTTAGGACGCTCAAAAATATTGATTTCAATCACTGTCTTTTTTTTACCCTTGTTCTTTCTTTATCCAGGAGATGATCCAAAATAAACAGACATGGAAGCTATAATTGTAAACCACAATCAAATTTATGGAAGCATTGGTTTATACATTCCTCTTAGTATCGACTCTAGGGATAATTTTTTTCGCTATCTTTTTTCGAGAACCGCCTAAAGTTCCAACTAAAAAAATGAAATGATTTTTCATTATCTCAGTTGACGTAATGAGCCCCAAAATATTCTATTTTGGGGCTCATTACGTCAATCATTACTTCAACTAGTCCCCGTGTTCCTCAAATGGATCTCTTAGTTGTTGAGAGGGTTGCCCAAAGGCAGTATATAAGGCGTACCCAGTAAAACTTACAAGTAAACCAGATATAGAAATAGCGACTAGGGTTGCTGGTTCCATTATTATATATATATAATTTCAAGACCACAATGGATCTATGATAATATCGTTTATTTACAACGGAATAGTATACAAAGTCAACAGATCCCACTGAATGCAAAATAAGATTTATTATGGCTACACAAACTGTTGAGGGTAGTTCTAGATCTGGTCCAAGGCGAACTGTTATAGGGGATTTTTTGAAACCATTGAATTCGGAATATGGTAAAGTAGCCCCTGGGTGGGGAACGACTCCTTTGATGGGTATCGCAATGGCTCTATTTGCGGTATTCCTATCTATTATTTTGGAGATTTATAATTCTTCCGTTTTACTGGATGGAATTGCGATGAATTAGATTCACAAGAACCGCGAAGTCCGAGTTTTTCAATACAAATACAAAAAAAAAAAGTGAATAGGTCTCGTATTTTAGCTCATTTTGCTTTGGCAGTTCGACCGCAAAATTGATTTTTTTCTGTATTTCCGGAATATGAGTGTGCGACTTGTTATAATTGATCCTATTGATAGTACAGAAAAGGGATCTGTCGTCTTGATAGAGATAGTTTTACCCCGTCGAATATTCATTTGAGTATCTGGAGCACGGAATATATGAAATAGATCACGAAGTGTTCGAACTATGATTCATACTTAATATTCAAATCTCGCGGCCGGACTCAAAAAAAATTTCAAAATGAATTCTATTCTAAATAGAAAGATTTTTTCTTCTTTCAAACTCTCATTTCCTTATATTATTTATTTTGATCAAAAGACAAAGCTTTCTTTCTATTGTTATATCTGTTCTATCTAATCATTGAATAAGTTGATGATCCAATGATTCTTACTCAGGGAATCTTTGTGCTTAGTTTGAGGGTTTTATTGAATTATCGTGGTTCTAGTATGAATCTGGGGTTTCAATTGATTCATAGGGTCTTAACGAGAGAATTCCTATCAATAATAAAGAAAATAAGCAAAAAATCATATTCAAATAATAAATCAAAGCAAAGAAAAAGAAATTAGGTGGGTAAATAGAAGATTCAAGAGGCCTGGACTGATCAATATAAAGACGAATGTGCCGGCTTGAGTTTTTGGCATTCTAATTACAAAGAAAAGAAGAGCTTTTCTATTTTTTTTTACTCGTTTGTATCTTTTCTTTAGATAAGATAAGATTGAATGAAAGGATTAAAAAGTTTCAAACTTTCTATTCTCTCTCCCTTTTTTTCAGCCAGTATTGGGGTGTTTTTGTTTGAGCCGTACGAGATGAAATTCTCATATACGGTTCTAAGAGGGGGAGTCCTCGTTCTTGGTTTACCTATCTCAATAAAGTCTATGATTGGTTCGAAGAACGCCTCGAGATTCAGGCGATTGCAGATGATATAACTAGTAAATATGTTCCTCCTCATGTTAACATATTTTATTGTCTAGGAGGAATTACGCTTACTTGTTTTTTAGTACAAGTAGCTACAGGGTTTGCTATGACTTTTTACTATCGTCCGACCGTGACGGAGGCCTTTGCTTCTGTTCAATACATAATGACTGAAGCTAACTTTGGTTGGTTAATCCGATCGGTTCATCGATGGTCGGCAAGTATGATGGTCTTAATGATGATCCTGCACGTATTTCGTGTTTATCTCACTGGTGGTTTTAAAAAACCTCGGGAATTAACTTGGATTACAGGCGTGGTTCTGGCTGTATTGACTGCATCTTTTGGTGTAACAGGTTATTCTCTACCTCGGGACCAAATTGGCTATTGGGCAGTTAAAATTGTAACAGGCGTACCGGAAGCTATTCCGGTAATAGGATCGCCTTTGGTAGAGTTATTACGTGGAAGTGCTAGTGTAGGACAATCCACTTTGACCCGTTTTTATAGTTTACACACTTTTGTATTACCTCTTCTTACTGCCGTATTTATGTTAATGCATTTCCTAATGATACGTAAGCAAGGCATTTCTGGTCCTTTATAGAGAATATAGATCAGATCATAGAGATTTGGAATTCATTATTTATCTTATTAGTTTGAGGAGGAACATATAGTATTTCATTGCTACAAATATGGATTATTAAAACAAAAATAAGACATGTACTTGGATATTTCCTTTCAACTATCCACTATTCTATTATTTATTTGACATGAATGGTTGGGGGGAATTCTCCGAAGAGAAAGTGGATTATGGGAGTGTGTGACTTGAACTATTGATTGGGGCCGTGCAGAAATATTTCTTTCTCTGCTACATTAGAATTCACAACCAAATGTGTCTTTGTTCCAACCACCGCGTAAGCTCCCTACCATACAAAGGATAGGCTGGTTCGCTTGAAGAGAATCTTTTCTATGATCAGACCCGACCGATGTCTTGCATGAACGGGCTCCGTAAGATCCAGCAGAATAAGGAATTTGGCCTAATAAAAATTCATATGTTTTGGCTTTTTTTTACTTTTTTTCTTACATAGTACGGAAATGCATTCATTTCCTATGCATCGACCTGATTTATTATACTATTGGAGTGAAACAGGGGATCTAAAGAAGAGCAAAGGCTAGACTATATTAGTAACAAGTAAATCCTTTGTATGTGAAAAATCTTGATCTTTTTTGGGGATCAGGGCGAATCACAAGCAAGATGTGAGACAACCCAGAAAGCACTTGATCATAATCAACTTTGTAAGCCAAGCCTACTTGGGTATTGAGCATTTATTTACCTGTAAGAATTGAATTCCTTGGAATGTATAGTTTCCAATTTGTAAACTGGAATCAGGTAACTTTTTACTTAACTTAAATATTATATAGAATATAGAATCATTTCTATATG